GATAAGGCATATATCTGCACGGACTAATCAATAGTTCAAGTCACACACTCCCATAATCCATTTTCTCTTCAGAGAATTCCCTTCAACCATTAGTGTCAAATAAATAATACAATTTTTGGGGGGTTGAAGGGAAATATCCAAATACATGTTTTATTCTTTTCAATAATCCATATTTATAGCAATGAAATCCTATCGTTTCTACCCTGAGTGAAGTGATAAATGACTGATTACAAATATCTATGATCTATATTATTTATTCTTTATAAAGGACCCGAAATGCCTTGCTTACGTATCATTGGGAAGTGCATTAACATAAATACGGCAGTAAGCAGAGGTAATACAAAAGTGTGTAAACTATAAAAACGGGTCAGAGTGGATTGTCCTACACTAGCACTTCCGCGTAATAACTCTACCAAAGGCGATCCTATTACAGGAATAGCTTCCGGTACGCCTGTTACAATTTTGACTGCCCAATAACCAATTTGGTCCCGAGGTAAGGAATAACCAGTCACGCCAAAAGATGCGGTCAATACAGCCAGAACTACACCTGTAACCCAAGTCAATTCGCGAGGTTTTTTAAAGCCACCGGTGAGATACACACGAAATACGTGCAGGATCATCATTAGGACCATCATACTTGCCGACCATCGATGAACTGATCGGATTAACCAACCAAAGTTAGCTTCAGTCATTATATATTGAACAGAAGCAAAAGCCTCAGTAACGGTCGGGCGATAGTAAAAAGTCATAGCAAATCCCGTAGCTACTTGTACTAAAAAACAAGTAAGCGTAATTCCGCCTAAACAATAAAATATGTTGACATGGGGAGGAACGTATTTACTAGTTATATCATCTGCAATCGCCTGAATCTCAAGACGTTCTTCGAACCAATCATAGACTTTATTGAGATAGGTAAATCCAGGGAACTCCCCCTCCGAGAACCGTATATGAGAATTTCATCTCGTACGGCTCAAACAGAAACACCAAAATACTGGCTATAACGGATATGTGTAATAAAAAGTTTGAAACTTCTTTAATCCTATGATTCACCCTTTCTCTGAAGATACGAAAGAATAAAAATCTGAAAGCTCTTCTTTGTGGTTATAATGCCAAAATATCAAGTTGGCTCATTCGTCTTTATGTTGATCAGGCCTCTTGAATCCTCTATTCACCTATTTTTTGATTTTCTTTGATTTTTTATTTTTATTTGTGTGTAATGCGGTTTTACTTCTGTTTTCTTTATTATTGATAGGAATTCTCTTGTTAAGACCCTATGAATCGATTAAAACCTCAGATTCATACTACAACCACGATGATTCAAGAAAACCTTCAAACTAAGTCCAAAAATTACCTGAGTAAGAATCATTGGATCATCACTTATTCAATGAATAGATATACTGAATAAAAATCCAAAGAAAGGTTTGTCCCTTAATTAAAATAAGCATAAACGGGAAAAAGAATAAAAATCTTTCGATTTATCACACTTCTAACCCTCTTTTTTTTAACTCTTTTTTGGTTCACTCTTTTTTTTGGAGTCCGGCCCGCGAGGTCTTAATATTAAATATGAATCATAGTTATAATAGTTTGTAATCTATTTCCTATATTCCGCGCGTTCCGGATACTATAATGAATATCCGACGAGGTAAAACCATCTGTATCAAGATGACAGAACCGCTCTCTGTAGTATCCATAGGATCAATTATAACAAGTCACACACTCATATTCCGGAAATACAGAAACAAAGAAATTCCACGGTCAAACTACCAAAAAAAAGAATGGGCTAAAAAAGACCTAACTGCTTCACTTTGTAGTGAAAAGCTATTTAGTAGTTCTTGTGAATCTAATTCATTAAAATTCCGTCCAGTAAAATGGAAGAATTATAAATCTCCAAAATAATAGATAGGAATATCGCAAATAGAGCCATTGCGATACCCATCAAAGGAGTAGTTCCCCAACCCGGAGCTACTTTACCATATTCCGAATTCAATGGTTTCAATAAATTCCCTACACTAGTTCGTCTTGGACCAGATCTAGAACTATTCTCAATGGTTTGTGTAGCCATAAATCCTATTTTTGTATTCATTGAGAGCCGTTGACTTTGTATACCATTATATTGTAAATAAATGATCTTATCATAGATCCGTTGTGGTCTTAAACTTATATAATAATGGAAACAGCAACCTTAGTTGCCATCTCTATATCTGGTTTACTTGTAAGTTTTACTGGGTACGCCTTATATACTGCTTTTGGGCAACCCTCTCAACAACTAAGAGATCCATTCGAGGAACACGGAGACTAGTTGAAGTAATGAGTCTCCCAATATTGGGAGGCTCATTACTTCAATTGAGATAATCAAAAATCATTTCATCTTTTTAGTTGGAACTTTAGGCGGTTCCCGAAAAAAGATAGCGAAAAATATTATTCCTAGAGTCGAGACTAAGAGGAATGTATAAACCAATGCTTCCATAGATTCGATTGTGGTTTACAATTATAGCTTCCATGCCTGTTTATTTTGGAGCGTCTCCCGAATAACTAAAGAGAAAGAGTCAAAGAAAAGGCAACGATTCAAATCCAGATTTATCCGGTACCCTGTTTATGTTAAATCAAAAAAAGATAAGAAATCAATCTTGTATCAAACTACTTGTCTTCTTGTAGTCGGATCCCCAAGTTTTTGGAATGCTCCAAATTCTACTTGAGCATCCAAATCTGGGTCAATACCGGCAAAAACATCTCGGAACAAGGTTCTAGCACCATGCCAAATGTGTCCGAAGAAGAAGAGCAGAGCAAACGAAGCATGTCCAAAAGTAAACCAACCCCTTGGACTGCTACGAAAAACACCATCGGATTTCAAAGTAGCACGATCTAATTCAAAAATTTCGCCCAATTGAGCGCGTCTAGCATATTTTTTCACAGTAGCAGGATCACTATAACTGACTCCATTCAGTTCGCCACCATAGAACTCCACAGTTACACCTACTTGTTCGACACTATACTTCGACTCTGCCCTTCTAAAAGGAACATCGGCTCTAACAATTCCGTCTCCATCTACCAAAACAACCGGAAATGTTTCAAAAAAAGTAGGCATACGACGTACAAAAAGTTCACGCCCTTCTTTATCTCTAAAGATAGGGTGTCCTAACCACCCAACAGCTATTCCATCCCCGTTGTCCATTGAGCCCGCTCTGAACAATCCCCCCTTTGCCGGATTATTACCAATGTAATCATAAAAGGCTAATTTTTCAGGAATTTTAGACCAAGCTTCTGATAAACTTTGATTTTCGGATAGCCCAGCACCAATTCTTCGATATATTTCTTGCTGGAAGTATCCCTGATCCCATTGATAACGAGTGGGACCAAATAATTCAATCGGGGTAGTTGCTGAACCATACCACATAGTTCCAGCAACAACAAAAGCGGCAAAAAAAACAGCAGCGATACTGCTGGAAAGGACGGTTTCAATATTTCCCATACGTAATCCTTTGTATAGACGTTGGGGCGGACGGACACTAAGATGGAATAGGCCGGCTAATATGCCCAATGTCCCTGCTGCAATATGATGAGAGGCTATTCCGCCCGGAACAAAAGGATCAAAACCGTCCACACCCCACGCTGGATTTACAGATTGTACCCTTCCGGTTAGTCCATAAGGATCGGACACCCATATTCCAGGGCCATACAACCCCGTTACATGAAATGCGCCAAACCCAAAACAAGCCAACCCTGAAAGAAATAAATGAATTCCAAAAATCTTAGGTAAATCTAAAGAAGGTTTTCCTGTACGTTCATCAGAAAATATTTCTAGATCCCAGTACACCCAATGCCAAATAGCTGCCAAAAAACACAAGCCGGAAAACACAATATGTGCCCCCGCCACACCTTCGTAACTCCAAATACCCGGATTCGTTATAGTACCTCCTGTGATACTCCAACCGCCCCACGAATTGGTTATTCCTAAACGAGTCATGAAGGGTATAACAAACATACCTTGTCTCCACATTGGATCAAGAACAGGGTCAGAGGGATCAAAAACCGCTAGTTCGTATAGAGCCATCGAACCGGCCCAACCAGCAACTAAAGCTGTATGCATTATATGGACAGAAATCAAACGACCCGGATCATTCAATACGACGGTATGAACACGATACCAAGGCAAACCCATGGAAATACCCCTTTCTCAACGAATAATAGACACTATGTAACTTTATTGCATTGGATGGAAAAAAAACTATGCTCGGGACCCCCCCCCTTTCAGTAGATTATCTCGAGGAAAGAATTAATATTTGTTCTATTCTTTTAGTAATAATAGACGAATTCTGTTTGGAGGAACAAAAAGAAGCAGATCTATTCTATACCCGATAAGTACCAATACGCAATGGTAGGGGGGATTGATCCCACTTTCATTTTCTATGAGTGAAGACATACATATTTGTTCATATCATTCAAAAGACCCACTCGTTTCGTAAAAATTTTCCTTTATTTAGTCATAATCATTTGGTTTTCTTTTTTTATGTTATGAACTTATTCAATTTCATTTATGTATAAACTATGAGAAAAGATAATCTTATTAAGACAATAAACCCGTTGTTACGCTTCCACATCAAAGTAAGATATAGTACTTAATTCTTTTTTTCTTTCATTTAATGCCTATTGGTGTTCCAAAAGTACCTTTTCGAAGTCCTGGAGAGGAAGATGCGTCTTGGGTTGACATATAGTGCGACTTGTCAGATATATTGGGTCACATGGGATTTCCCCATTCTCTCCCCTGATCGAGATATCCTCCCTTTCGCCCAAAAAAGATTGATTGAATCATCAAAAATTTGGAGCGTGAAATGCAATTAAATTATATTTCTTTTTGGGGAGGGGTATCCAGATTAATATTATCAATTAGAATAATTTATGGTTTAGAATAATTTATGGTTGGCTCGATTGGACCAATAAAATGAAGTATCCAGGCTCCGTTTAGAAAAAACCCAATTGGTAATATATCTATGAATTACTACTTTTATCATATCATATTATATTTATAAATACATATTTTATTCTATTTATAATAGAAACAGGAGCGATCTCAAACTGTTTAATCAATCGAGTCATATAATGAATACATTGAATATTTAGCGGAAGACATGAAATAAATTGAAAAAAAAAAAGCCATAGCAAAAGACGTGGTATTGGGGCATTTGCCCTATATGTGCAAATAAAAATCGGGCCTATCTTTACTCGGAGTAGAGGCATAAACCTAAAAAAATGGAAGAAACCCGTTCAGGAACAAGAAAATGGCATCGTGATTTGGATTCGATCTCGATGAAACAATACATCAATGAGAAGTTCGTTCGATAAGTTTAGTAAATGATTTAATTTATATATATATATATTTTATATATAGGTAAAGTAAACAGGCCAAACCTAATCTTTCTTGAAAAATGGAAGAAAAAAATCCTTTGTTAGAAGTTCGAAGGAGCCCGCTATGAAAAAAGAATGCGGGCTGTAATCTACACATTGATTCTTTTTTTTTCGCGATTTTTGGTAAACCGTATGCATCAAAAGGTGCGCGTACGGTTCCTAAGGATACAATTATATCCTAATCAACCGACTTTATCGAGAAAGATTACTTTTTTTAGGCCAAGAGGTTGATAGCGAGATCTCGAATCAACTTATTGGTCTTATGGTATATCTCAGTCTAGAGGATGATACCAAAGATCTGTATTTTTTTATAAACTCTCCGGGGGGGTGGGTAATACCCGGAGTAGCTATTTATGATACTATGCAATTTGTACGACCAGATGTACAGACAATATGCATGGGATTAGCCGCTTCAATGGGATCTTTTATTCTGGTCGGAGGAGAAATTACCAAACGTCTAGCATTCCCTCATGCTCGGCGCCAATGAGTTTTCTATTTGAGAGAGAAAAAAGAAGACTATGCCTTCGCCATATGAAATATGACTATTAAGTAATAATAGCATGGCATTTTGAATTCGATATGAGAAATCTTTTTTTGATTTTTTTTTTTTTCAAAAATCATTAGATTATATATCGAAAGAGTAGTATGGGATAAAGGGCATTTCCGATTTTATCTGATCTATCGGAAGCCTATTGCAGCGTCACAAACTTTTTTGTTTTCACACCAGAAAGCTAATAACAATATTTATCTTATGAAAGAATACAAAAAAAGAGAAACTTTGGGATTGCTGAGTAACAGACTAAATAAATATATAAAGCAACGGAGCCATCATAGTATTTTTTAACTATTCCAAAATAAAATAAAATGAAGGATGGTTATTGGATTATTTACCGATCTGGGTCTGATAGACCCTATATTTTATTTTATGTCTCTTCGATGAAAGGTAAAAAGTAAATTCCATTGTATAGCCGTATGCAATGCGCAAAAGATGCCTGTACGGTTGTTCAATTCTATCTTTTGTTTTTCGTATTATTATTCTTTACTTTATTTAATTTCTTCTCTTTGATTTATCTTCAAGATAGAAGAACCATTTATTAGGTTATAGAATCAGGGTAATGATCCATCAACCTGCTAGTTCTTTTTATGAGGCACAAACAGGAGAATTTATCCTGGAAGCGGAAGAACTGCTAAAGTTACGCGAAACCATCACAAGGGTTTATGTACAAAGAACGGGCAAACCCTTATGGGTTGTATCCGAAGACATGGAAAGAGATGCTTTTATGTCAGCAACAGAAGCCCAAGCTCATGGAATTGTTGATCTTGTAGCGGTAGAATAAAAAATAAGAGGGATTTCGTGCAAATACGCCATTTGAAATTTTATCTTCTTACCGGGTTTGATATAGTATTCTATTAATTAATCTATTAATATAGAACTAATTCCTAATCGGCCGGTTAGGATCGATCTAAACCAGCTCATTATGTATACGAGTCAAGATGCCAACTATTAAACAACTTATTAGAAAGACACGACAGCCAATCAGAAATGTCACGAAATCCCCCGCCCTTGGGGGATGCCCTCAGCGACGAGGAACATGTACTAGGGTGTATGTGTGACTCGTTCAGAGCATGGACTGGGACAAAATAAAAGAACCCATTTTTCCAGTATCAGTGATCTGTACCAGTAAATGGGATAAAATGGAAGAACTCCATTCACTATCTAAAAAGTATCTATCATATCCTTCTATTGTGTATCAAAATTTATGGTTTCTATTGGTGTAAATCCAATTGTCTCAATTTTAAATTTAAGATGATAAAGAATTTCCCATTGGTAGCAAATGTTTATCCATTAAGCGGGGGAAATCCTATTTAAAAGGCAGAAAGATTATGCCCTTTCTCTTGCAACAACGGACTAAGAGGGTCAGCTACACAGCTAATCTTCACTTCATAATTAAATACCGTTACTGTATAGGTAGATCTAGTTGTGAAAGACTGATTACTGAATAATTCATGGGTAGAGCCAAAGAGCGTGAACTGTACAAGTTAACAATAGCATTGATTAAATGAAAGAAGGGGCTCCGGTGTATAGAAGGGACCTCGCCGTTTAAGAAGTAACCATAGAAACGATGGAACCCACTATTTTATTCATTTATATTTACTACTTTTTTTGTTTTTATTTAATATGCTTTTTTTATTATTTAGTATCAACACAATTTCTTATTTCGAGGTGAAATGCCTAGAAAAAAAAAAGAACAAATCGTGGTCGGGAAGGTTATAGTAGCAAAAGCCATTGGAGTTTTTATTTTATACATTGGAAGAATCCGTTTTGTTATTAATAAACTAGTAAAGGGGAAAGGAATAACTGAAAGAAAGGAAATCAATTAGTTATTCATCAAAGTTTCATTTATTCAATGACCAGAATTAAACGAGGATATATAGCTCGGAGACGTAGAACAAAAATTCGTTTATTTGCATCAAGCTTTCGAGGGGCTCATTCAAGACTTACTCGAACTATTACCCAACAGAAAATAAGAGCTTTGTTTTCGGCTTATCGGGATAGAGGTAGGCAAAAGAGAGATTTTCGCCGTTTGTGGATCACTCGTATAAATGCAACAATTCGCGGGAATTGCATATACTATAGTTATAATATTTTAATAAAAAATCTTTACAAGGGGCAATTGCTTCTTAATCGTAAAATCCTTGCGCAAATAGCTATATTAAATAGAAATTGTCTTTATACGATTTCCAATGAGATTCTAAAATAAGCAGATTGGAAGGACTCCATAGGAATGTTTTCCATTTTAATGGAGTGCACTGGAGAATTAACTCCGGGAAGGTAGAATAGAAATTAGTATGATAAAATAGAATAATATAATAAAGTTGGCAAAATGAACAAACAAGACGTTCAATAAAAAAAGATTGATTCTTTTTCCCCAATTCTTTTTTTTTCTTATGACACGACAATAAAATAATAAAATTTGGATTCGCGAATTTTTCGAACAAAACATCAATCTGCCTTTGAGTTCGTATTGGAATGGAATTTTGATTCAAGTGAAGAGTAGCCTATCTATTTTTGATTCTAAGACCCGTAGTTCTAGCGGTCGACTCACCTCTTTCAAATTGTTTCTCATTATTAAGAAAAGGTAACAAAGATAAAATACGAGCTTGCTTTATAGCACTAGTAATTAATCGTTGTTGTTTTAAGTTTAATCTATTCACCCGTCTAGATAATATTTTTCCTTGTTCACTAATAAATCGACTAATTAAACTCATGTTTCTATAATCAATTCGATCCCCCGACTGGATCGGGGGCAAACGCCTACGAAAAGATCGCTTGGATTTAAAATAGAGTCGCTTGGATTTATCCATGATTTGTTTATTCCTTATCCCGAAAATCCTATTTTATTTCGTCGGGTATTTTTTTTTGGTTTGTTTATCTTTAAATATATGGTATATATAATATATGTCATTTTTCATCTTCCTTGGAAGGGTGACATACGGGCGATCGCGATCGGTTCGATCTATTTCTTTATCTCCCCATGAATTGTATGTTTGTAACAAAAGGGACAGAATTTTCTCAATTCCAATCGACTAGGCGTATTGTGTCGATTCTTTTGAGTAATATATCTGGAAATACCAATATTCATTGATTCCTTATTAGCACCATTTCGAACAGCACAATTGGTACATTCCAAAAAGACTGTTACTCGAACATCTTTACCCTTGGCCATGAACCTCCTTTGTATTTTTGATTCACTCAACTATTCTATTTTCCGATCCAAAGAGAAGAAAGGAACGAAAAAAAATAGAAGTTGCTAACTCGAAATCAAATTATGAAAGATTTAGTTGCAATCAAGATAGTAATAATAAGTAATACAATAATTTCTAACTATATTTAGAATCCCAGTATAGTATTTCGTTTTTCATTTAAGTATTTTATTTTGTATGATATTGTTGACCTACCCATCAATTTCCATTTACGTTCTCATTCTCTTATCATATTAATTAAAATAAAATTTGAATTCGAGCCCCGGCCTGAGTTACGAGTTTCACTGAAGTTGAATCCACTTTTATTCTTTCTCTTTTCGAACTTATTATAATTTTAAAAATTCTAAAATGAAAAGAACGGAAGGGGAGGGATTAGTCACAGATATTTTATTATATCTCTAATCTTCTTCACCCCTTCCCATGTAACTAACTAGAATGAAAAAAAGGGGAATATCAACGCATCCGGGAATAAACGATTGATCTCTATCAATAGACCTGCTAAAAACCCGAACCATATGGTACTTACTACCGGTGCCACGGAGAGATATGTTTTTAGATCTCGCATTTTATTTTAAATCCTCCCTCTTTATTTTAATTTGTAATACATATATGATCAGACGTATATGTAGTTAATGATCGCTTGTATTTGTCCGCGGAATCCCTAATTAAAATTGAAATGTACAATGATTCAGTAGAATATTCCTTTTCTTAAAAAAAAAGATACGCCCTTTTCTGTCCCAGCATTCACGAAAAATATTCATTTTTTTTACAGCGGGTTTCATTATACGTAACGTATATAAGTCTTTTACTATAATAAATTATATGTTATATG